ATGACATTGTTACATTGTATATAGAGAAATTATCACAACAACTCTATGGAAAAAATATACGTCGGCCCTCGTTTTAGGGGTTTTTCGAGACAACCGTGTATATTAAGGGGGAGGGGGGTTTTTACCGAAAAAACTTTTTTTTTAAAAGGTTCGATTTTTTTTTCCAAAGCCAGGGGCGATTCTAATAATAGAAATATTTATGCCAAATAAAGTGAAAAATGTATTAAAATTATGAAATGTATCTTACACACACTATTATAGGAGGTTCTTTCCAAGGGGATTAATAATAATGTTTTTCTTATCTGTTTGTTGAATTAATCAAATAAACCAAACTGGCCCTACATAACCTGCTATTTTCCATGCCTTTCAGTGATGGTGAATTTGACAATCTAATCTCTTGAATGATAAGTAATGAGATATGAAAAGATAATGTCGAGGATAGTTCAGATCTATTTTAATGAACCAGATGAGCCCTTCCGGGGAATAGCGATTTGCTTCATCCAAAAAAAAAAAATTTTGGGCGGAAAATAAATCTTGAGACGATCAAGGATTAAATGTCATTAAAGGGAGCTAGAGGATTTGCATTTTTGACGCGATCAAGGATTATATGTCTTTAAAGAAAGCTAGGGGATATACATTCTTGACGAAATCAAGGATTATATGAAGTTTAAGCATAATCTTAATGTCAAATTTAATCAGTTAGTAGGGGATAAAACAGTAATATGTTGTTAACCATTCAATTCTTTTCACTTATTAAATTAATGGGGGTTTCTTATTAATGTTATCAGATAATACTATATAAAATAGTGTTAAATGAAAAATATTATGTTATGAAATTACTGATTATATATTAATGAGGGTTAAGTAATTTAATGTAATGAAATAGTCGATAGTAAATTAATGCGGATTAAGCATAGTATGTAATGATATAGCGGAATGTCGATTAATGAGTATTAAGCATAGTATGTAATACTAGTACTATATCTATTATAGTACCATATCATTAGCGTGGTACTAACGTGCAAAAACCAAATTTTTAGTTTGGCATTTACACGCTATAATAGCAATCAGGGGGCAGTTTAGGCAGAATCTTGGCTTTGGGAGCCAAGGGCAGGAGTTTGACCCTCCTTCCCCTGATGTGTTTTGGGAGGGGGTTACACCCTCGATCTTCGACTTACAAGGTCGACGCTTTTTAGTTAAGCTACCAAAACTAGTTTAAGCTGAGGATTTTGTTTTCGCATCAGCTGGTAAATGGTATAATAATAAGGAATAAAGCAAAGTAGGAGATTGAGGCAATTTGTCCTACTATAATGAATGGTTGTTCTACTGGTTGGCCTCCAATTCAAGTTAAAATGATTAAATTAGCTACAAGAAGTCAGAAGAAGATTTGTGTTATAGGTCGAAAGATGGTGCTTCGTTGTTTAGAGGTATGTAGAAGAGGCACTAATATGAGGATAAAAATAGAGAATAGGAGAGCTAGGACTCCTCCTAGTTTATTAGGAATTGAACGTAAGATTGCGTAAGCGAATAAGAAGTATCATTCGGGTTTAATATGAGGTGGGGTAACAAGTGGGTTTGCTGGGATAAAGTTTTCAGCATCTCCTAATAGGTTAGGCATGAATAGGGCTAATGTGGCTAAGAAGAAAATTATAATGAAGAAACCGAGTAAGTCTTTATAGGAGAAGTATGGGTGAAATGAAATTTTATCTGCATTGGAGTTAATACCTAGAGGGTTATTAGAGCCTGTTTCATGAAGGAATAATAGGTGGATAACTGTTAAGGCTAGAATTAGAAATGGGAGTAGGAAGTGGAAGGCAAAGAAACGTGTAAGGGTAGCATTATCTACTGAGAAACCCCCTCAGATTCATTGTACTAGAATATCTCCAATATAGGGGAATGCGGATAGAAGATTTGTGATAACTGTAGCCCCTCAGAAGGATATTTGTCCTCATGGTAAAACATAGCCGACAAAGGCTGTTGCTATTAATAGGAAAAGGAGAATTACGCCAATGTTTCATGTTTCTTTATAGAGGTAGGAACCGTAGTATAGTCCTCGAGCAATATGGAGGAAGACACAGATGAAGAATAATGAGGCTCCGTTAGCGTGGATATTACGAATAAGTCATCCATAGTTGACGTCACGACAAATATGAATTACTGAGGAGAAGGCTATAGAGATGTCTGCGGTGTAGTGTATAGCTAGGAAGAGTCCTGTGAGGATTTGGATAATTAAGCATAGTCCTAGGAGTGAACCAAAATTTCATCATAGTGAAATATTGGAGGGGGCGGGTAAGTCAACTAGGGCGTGGTTTATGATTTTTAAAAGTGGATGGGTTTTTCGGATGTTGATGGCCATTAGTTCTTATAGTTGAATAAACAACGATAGTTTTTCAAGTTATTAGTTTTGGTTAAAGTCCAGGTAAGAATAATGATATATTTTATGTTTGTAATAATAATTGGTTTAATTTTAGGTTTAATAGGTGTAGCATCTAACCCTTCTCCTTATTATGCTGCTTTAGGTTTAGTTACTGCTGCAGGGGTTGGGTGTGGTTTATTAGTAGGGCATGGTGGATCTTTTATGTCATTGGTTTTATTTTTAATTTATTTGGGAGGGATGTTGGTGGTTTTTGCTTATACTGCGGCTCTTGCCGCGGAACCTTATCCGGAAGCATGAGGGGATTGGTCGGTGTTATTGTATGTTGGATTTTATTTGACAGGGCTTTTTGTGGTAGGTAAATATTATATGGTTGAAGGGTGAGGTTTAAATTGGACTGGGGTGGAGGAAATAAGTAGTTTAGGTATGGTACGGGGGGATTTTTGAGGGGTTGCTTTGTTATATTCTGATGGGGGTTGAATGTTAGTTTTAGGGGGTTGGGTATTGTTACTAACTTTATTTGTGGTATTAGAATTGACTCGAGGCTTGTCTTGGGGTACTTTACGAGTAGTTAGGTAGAGATGATTAGGGTAATTAAGGTTAATGTTAGGAATAGGAGTGTTAAGTAAGTTTTAATGAAACCTTGTTGGGGTTTAGTAGATAATTTAATGAAAGGTGTTTGTTGGATGAGGTTACTTTTAGGCCCAATTTTTTCGTTTCAGGTTAAGTCAATTAGGTGTGTTGAGATATATTGGGCTCAGTTTAAACTAGTTTTTGGGATAAGTCGGTGAATAATGGAGGGGAAATAACCTAATAAGTTAGAGAAGTGGTGAGGGGGGAGTGTAGGATTAATTTTGAAGTAAGAGTTGGTAAGGTTAGTAAGTTCGAGGGCTAGGAGGAGACCTATGGTTGTGACTAAGAGGGCGGATAATTTGAGTAAGGGGGTTATGGTTATAATTTGAGTTTTTGTTGGGGTAAGGTTAAGGGTAATAATTAGACCAGCAATAATGCTTCCGTAAGCAAGGCGTTTAATAGGGTTGATTACTGATGGGTTATTTTCGTTGATTGGAGAGAGTGTATTAAATCGGGGAAAATTTATTAATGCAAAGAAGATGAGACGGAGACTATAAATGGCTGTAAAGGATGTTGCTACGAGGGTTAGGATTAGGGCTCAGGCGTTTAAGTGGGAGGTGTTTATAGATTCAATGATAGAATCTTTTGAGAAAAAACCTGATAGGAATGGTATGCCTGTAAGGGCTAGACTACCAATTGTTAAGGAGGTTGAGGTAAATGGTAAAAGTTTGTGAAGGCCTCCTATTTTTCGGATATCTTGTTCGTCATTAAGACTGTGAATGATTGATCCGGAGCAGAGGAAAAGTATTGCTTTAAAGAAGGCGTGAGTACAGATATGGAGGAAAGCTAGTTGAGGTTGGTTAAGACCAATAGTAACTATTATCAGTCCTAGTTGGCTTGATGTTGAGAAGGCAATGATTTTTTTGATATCATTTTGGGTTAGAGCACATGCGGCTGTGAAGAGAGTAGTAAGTGCTCCTAAACATAGACAGGTTGTTAGGATTAATTTGTTATCTTGGATGAGAGGGTGGAGGCGAATTAGGAGAAAGATACCTGCTACAACTATTGTACTTGAGTGGAGTAATGCTGATACTGGTGTAGGACCTTCTATAGCTGAGGGTAATCATGGATGTAAACCAAATTGTGCTGATTTTCCAGCTGCAGCTAATACAAGGCCGAGGAGTGGTAGAGTTAGGTCTTTATCTTTTGATAAAATAAATAGTTGGTGAATTTCTCATGAGTTAAGGTTGGTGGCTAGTCAGGCTATGCTTAGGATTAATCCAATGTCACCAATTCGGTTGTAGATGACGGCTTGTAGTGCTGCTGTATTAGCATCTGTTCGGCTATATCATCAACCAATGAGCAGGAAGGATATGATTCCAACACCTTCTCAGCCGATAAATAATTGGAATATATTGTTAGCGGTAACAAGGATGATTATTGAGATTAGAAATAGTAGGAGATATTTGAAAAAGCGATTTATGTTTGGATCAGAGTGCATATATCAGAGAGCAAATTCAAGAATAGATCAGGTAACATATAAAGCTACGGGTGTGAAGATGATTGAGTATAAGTCGAATTTGAAGCTTATGTTGATGTCAAATGGGCCTATATTTATTCAATTTCAGTTGGTAGTAATTGATTCTAAACCTTGGTCGAGAAAAATAAATAAAGGAATTAAACTAATGAAAAAGGAGATTTTTACGGCAGTTTTTACATATGAGGATGATCAGTTTGGTTTAAGTTCTTTAGGCGATAGAGAGGAAATTAATGGGAAAATAAGTGTAATAAAGATTAAAAGGAAGGATGAGTTAAAGATAATATTCATAGTTCTTGCTTGGAGTTGCACCAAGAGTTTTTGGTTCCTAAGACCAATAGATTACTATTATCTTTCAAGAGCCGAGTGAGTCATGGGCTTGAACCATGATAAGAAGAATTAGCAGGTCTTCGTGTCCCGGACCTCTCTCGGTATATAAAAAGGTTTTAACTTTTGTCTTTAGAACCACAATCTAATGTTTTAGTTAAACTATAAATACAGAATGTTCAGCCTCAAGTAAGTTCTGGTTTAAGGATTAGTAATAGTACGGGTATAATATGGAGACTAAGGAGAAGATGTTCTCGTGTGAAGGAGGGGTTGAGTGAGAGGAGGTGGTTAGGTGTTATTCCTCGTTGGGTTATAAGGAATATATAGAGAGAGTATGATGCTGTAATTAATACTCCGGAGCCTGTGAGAATTAAAGTTCAGTTAGATCAGTTAAATAATGATGTAATGATGAAGAGTTCTCCTATAAGGTTTGGGAAGGGGGGTAAAGCAAGATTGGCAAGGTTAGTGAGGAATCATCAGGTTGCTATAAGTGGGAGAATAATTTGGATTCCTCGAGCTAGGAGAAGGGTTCGACTGTGAATACGTTCATAGTTAGTATTAGCTAGACAGAATAGGGCTGATGAGATTAGGCCATGAGCAATTATTAGTGTTGTTGCTCCTGCAAAACTTCATGGGGTTTGGATAAAAATGGCTGCTACGACAAGGCCTATGTGGCTTACTGAGGAGTAAGCAATGAGAGATTTTAAATCTGTTTGTCGTAAGCAGATGGAGCTAGTTATTACGATACCTCAAACAGCTAGGATTAAAAATGGATAGGCTATTTCTTTAGTAAGGGGATTAAGTATAATAATAATTCGTATTATTCCGTAGCCTCCTAGTTTTAGTAGTACAGCAGCTAGAATTATTGAGCCAGCGATTGGAGCCTCGACGTGAGCTTTTGGTAGTCAGAGGTGTACTCCATAAAGTGGTAATTTAACAAGAAAGGCAGTAATGCAGGCAATTCATCAGAATTTGTTTGTTCATGAATAGAGGTTAATGTATTGGGAGTGTTGGATAATAAATATTGAAAGGGTACCAAGGGTATTTTGTATAGATAGTAGGGCAATAAGTAATGGGAGGGAACCAATTAAGGTGTAGAATAGGAAGTAAGTTCCTGCATTTAGGCGTTCTGTTTGGTTACCTCATCGTGTAATAATAATAAGTGTTGGGATAAGTGTAGCTTCAAATATAATATAAAATAAAATTATTTCTGTTGCAGAGAAAGCTATGATGAGGAAAAATTGTAAGGAGATTAGGAGGAAAATGTAGGTTTGTTGTCGGGTTAGGGGCTCTGGGGAGATATGTTTTTGGCTAGCTAAAATTATTAGTGGTAAGAGTCAGCATGAGAGGACGAGTAGTGGGGAGGATAAAGGATCAATGGCTAAATATTGGTTAGAGAAGTCTCAGGCAATATCTGAATTTCAATTAAATCAAAATAGGCTTATTGTTGCAATGATAAGGCTATGAAGGGAGGTAGTGGTTCATAGTCATTTTTTATGGGAAAATCAGGTAGTAGGGAATAGTATAATTGTTGGAATTAAAATTTTTAACATTGGAGTAGGTTGAGGTTTTGTAATTTGTCGGAACCGTGTGAACGAGAGGCAGCAACTAGGATAGCTAGCCCTGCGCTAGCTTCACAGGCAGAAAATGTTAGGAGGATTATAGGAATAATGGAGCTGGAGGTAGAATTTAATGTTATGGATCAGATGGCGGTGGCGATAAATAGGGTAAGTATCATACCCTCAAGACATAGGAGGGCGGATAAAAGATGTGAGCGGTTAAATGCGAGGCCTATTAAGCCTAAGATAAATGCTGAGGTAAAACTAAAATATATAGGAGACATAAGATGTTTATGGGTTTTCACCATAATTTACTAAGCCGAAATTAGTGGTCTTAATTTGGACTAAACATCTATTCTGCTCATTCAAGTCCTCCTTGAAATCATTCGTAAATAAGGCCTAGGGTGAGTAAAATTAGAATAGTTGTTGCTCAAAGAAGTGTGGAGAGGGGTGTTAGTAGTTGGTTTCCTCAGGGTAGAGGAAGTAAAAGGGCAATTTCTAAATCAAATAGGAGGAATAGGATTGCTACTAAGAAGAAACGTAGAGAAAAGGGGAGGCGGGCAGTACCTAATGGGTCAAAACCGCATTCATATGGGGACAATTTTTCATTATCTGGGTTTAATGATGGTAATCAAAATGCAATTAAAGCGAGGATTAGGGAAATCAGGGCCGTGGTCGCGACAGACGACATGATGAGGTTCATTACTTTTCCTTGGGTTATAACCAAGATTAAGTAATTGGAAATCACTTGTACTAATTTATACTAGAAAAGCAATTATGAGCCTCATCAATAGATGGATACATAAAGGAATAATCACACTACATCTACAAAGTGTCAGTATCATGCTGCGGCTTCGAAACCGAAGTGATGTTCTGATGTAAAGTGATATTGGACTTGTCGTATAAGACAAACTGCTAAAAATGTTGAACCAATAATAACGTGAAGGCCATGAAATCCTGTGGCAACATAAAATGTTGTTCCGTATACACCGTCGGCGATAGTGAATGGTGCTTCGTAATATTCTATGGCTTGAAGAGAGGTGAAGTAAACTCCTAGGATAATAGTTAAAGTAAGGGCTTGAATTGCTTCTTTTCGGTTACCTTCTATTAAGCTATGGTGAGCTCAGGTTACGGTTACTCCCGAGGCTAAAAGTACTGCGGTATTTAAGAGTGGAACTTCAAATGGATCTAAAGGGTTAATTCCTGTTGGTGGTCAGCATCCGCCTAATTCAGGGGTTGGTGCAAGGCTGGAGTGATAGAAGGCTCAGAAAAAGCCTAAGAAGAAGAAAACTTCTGATGCAATGAATAAGATTATTCCATAACGAAGACCTTTTTGTACAGGAGGGGTGTGATGGCCTTGGAATGTTCCTTCTCGAATAATGTCACGTCATCATTGAATTATTGTTAGGAAAAGAAGGATTAATCCTAAATAAATGAGAATAAGTGAGTGAAAATGGAATCAGATGGCTAAACCCGATGTTATAAGAAGGGCAGCGGTAGCTCCTGTTAGGGGTCATGGGCTTGGGTCAACTATGTGATATGCATGTGCTTGGTGAGCCATTATACGTTTTCTTGTAAATATAAGCTTAGTAGGAGAACAAATACATATGCTTGGATTATTGCTACAGCTACTTCTAGAATTGTTAATAAGAATAGGATTGTAGAAGTTAATAAGGCTACAGTTGGTATAATAGTTAAGAGAACGAATGCTGCGGTAGCAATTAATTGTATTAGAAGATGACCTGCTGTTAAGTTAGCGGTCAATCGGACTCCTAAAGCTAATGGTCGAATGAATAGGCTAATAGTTTCGATAATAATAAGGATTGGAATTAGAGGGGTTGGTGTTCCTTCTGGAAGAAGGTGACCTAATGCAATTGTAGGTTGATTTAATATACCAATTAATACAGTTGTAAGTCATAGTGGAAGGGCAAATGCTATATTTAGAGAAAGTTGTGTTGTGGGGGTAAATGTGTATGGGAGAAGGCCTAATAGATTAATGGTAATTAGGAATAATATAAGGGCTGTTAGTAATATAGCTCATTTATGTCCTCCAAGGTTAATTGGTTGTATAAGTTGATAAACAAAGCGATTAATGAATCAGGCTTGGAGGGTAATTAATCGGTTATTTAACCATCGATTAGTTGGAGTTGGGAAGGTTAATCATGGTATTAAGATTGCTAGGGCAATAAGGGGAATTCCGATAAGTGATGGACTTAAGAATTGATCAAAGAAGCTTATAATCATGGTCAATTTCAGGGATTGGGTTTAGGTTTTTCAGTACTTTTTAGAGTAGGGTTACTGTTGAATAGGTGGTTTGTAATTTTGTTTGGTAGAATAGTAAGAAAAATAATTCATGAAAATAATAAGATTAAAAATCATGGGCTGGGATTTAATTGAGGCATATCATTAAGGGTGGTTGGGAACCACCAATGTTTAGCTTAAAAGGCTAATGCTAGGCCCAGTTTAGCTTCTTAATGAAGCTTCTTCTAATATTGATGAAGATCAGGCTTCGAAGTGTTCTAAGGGTACTGCTTCTACTACGATAGGTATAAAGCTGTGATTAGCACCACAAATTTCTGAACATTGACCATAATAAATACCAGGACGTGAGATAATGAAGGCGGTTTGATTAAGTCGTCCTGGAACAGCATCTATTTTTACACCTAGAGCTGGAATAGCTCATGAATGTAGGACATCTTCTGCTGATACTAGGACTCGAATAGGTGATTCTATAGGTACTACTATACGGTGGTCTGTTTCTAATAAACGGAATTGACCTGAAGTTAAGTCTTGTGTTTGAATTATGTAAGAATCAAATCCTAGATCTTCGTAATCTGTATATTCATAACTTCAGTATCATTGATGACCTATAGCTTTAATGGTTAGATGTGGATTATTGATTTCGTCTATGAGATATAAGATTCGTAGTGATGGGAGGGCGATTATAATGAGGATAATAGCAGGTAAGATGGTTCAAACAATTTCGATTTCTTGGGAATCAAGAATATATTTATTTGTAAGTTTGGTTGTAACTATTGCTGTAATAATATAGAGGATTAGGGTGCTAATTAAGAATACAATTATTAATGTGTGGTCGTGAAAGTGAATAAGTTCTTCCATAACTGGGGAGGCTGCATCTTGGAATCCTAATTGTGAGGGGTGTGCCATTGTAAAATAAGATACGTAAGAGTTTAACTCACAATTCTGTCCCGACAAGGCAGTGTAATATATTTTACTAGTACCTTATAAAGAAAGTGACAGAGTGGTGATGTGGCTGGCTTGAAACCAGTATATGGGGGTTCAATTCCTTCCTTTCTTGTTAAAAAGAGGGTCGTTGGATTTGAACGAATGCTGGTTCTTCGTAAGTGTGATAGGGAGGAGGACAACCATGTAGTCATTCTACATTTGTATGTGGAAGTTCAATGGATAGTACTTCTCGTTTTGAAGCGAATGCTTCTCAAATGATGAATAGTAGTATAATTACAGCAACAAGAGAAATTAAGGAACCAATAGATGAAATTGCATTTCATAAAGTATATGCATCTGGGTAATCTGAATATCGTCGTGGTATACCTGCTAAACCTAGGAAATGTTGAGGAAAGAAGGTTAAGTTTACTCCAATAAATATAACTGTAAATTGGATTTTTGTTCAGGTTTGATGAAGAGTAAAACCAGATATTAGGGGGAATCAGTGAATGAAGCCTGCCATAATGGCAAATACTGCTCCTATTGAAAGAACATAGTGGAAGTGGGCTACTACATAATAAGTATCGTGAAGAACAATGTCTAATGAGGAGTTAGCTAGGACAATCCCTGTTAAACCACCTACTGTAAAAAGGAAGATAAAACCTAAAGCTCAGAGAAGAGGAGTATCTCATTTAATAGTCCCTCCATGAAGGGTTGCTAATCAGCTAAAGACTTTAACACCTGTAGGAATAGCGATAATTATTGTTGCGGAGGTGAAATAGGCTCGAGTATCTACGTCTATACCTACTGTAAATATATGATGGGCTCATACAATAAAGCCAAGTAGACCAATTGCTATTATTGCTCAAACTATACCCATATATCCGAAGGGTTCTTTCTTACCTGAATAATAGGCTACTACATGTGAGATTATTCCGAAACCAGGTAAAATTAAGATATAAACTTCAGGATGACCAAAAAATCAAAATAAGTGCTGATAAAGGATTGGATCTCCTCCACCTGCAGGGTCAAAGAATGTAGTATTAAGGTTACGATCTGTAAGTAATATTGTAATACCTGCTGCAAGAACTGGAAGTGCTAGGAGAAGAAGAATAGTGGTTACAAGAATAGATCAAACAAATAATGGTGTTTGATATTGGGAAATGGCTGGTGGTTTTATATTAATAATGGTTGTAATAAAGTTAATTGAAGCTAAAATTGATGAAATACCGGCTAAGTGAAGAGAGAAAATAGCTAAATCAACAGATGGTCCAGCATGTGCTAGGTTACTAGCTAATGGAGGATAAACTGTTCAACCAGTACCTGCTCCGGCTTCAACTCCAGCAGAGGCGAGGAGGAGAAGAAATGATGGTGGAAGAAGTCAGAAGCTTATGTTATTTATTCGTGGGAAGGCTATATCTGGTGCTCCAATTATTAAAGGAACTAGTCAATTTCCGAAACCACCAATTATGATTGGTATAACCATAAAAAAGATTATTACAAAAGCGTGGGCGGTTACAATTACATTATAAATCTGATCATCTCCTAAAAGAGATCCAGGTTGCCCAAGTTCAGCTCGAATTAGGAGGCTTAGGGCTGTCCCAACTATACCTGCTCATGCACCAAAAATTAGGTAAAGGGTGCCAATATCTTTGTGGTTAGTAGAAAATAGTCAACGATTAATTGCCACAGGTAAGATGGCTGAGAATAAGCGGCGGATTGTAGCTCCGTTTACAGAGGTCAAAATCCTTTTCTTATCATAGCCTTGAAGTAGCTGTTTACGTTGGATTGCAAATCCAAAGACGGAGGCTGATTCCCTCCCGGGGCTTTCTCCCGCCTTTGTCTACAGCGGCGGGAGAAAGCTTAGATAGAAGTTCGTTGGATTAAACGCTTAGCTGTTAACTAAGATTTTGTAGGATCGAGGCCTGCCTATCTAGAAGGTTTTAGCTTAATTAAAGCATCTGAGTTGCATTCAGAAGATGTAAGATAGAGTCTTGCAAGTCTTAGCAGAAATTAGAGGATTTTCACTTCTACTTAAAGCTTTGAAGGCTTTTGGTCTATTGTTAACCTAAATTTCTATGGGATGAGTGTAAAGATTGTAGGTGTTAGGGGCAGGAGGAGGATGGATAGGGTTGCTGGGATTAGTAGGATTAGGGTTGGGTAGTTATATTTTGTTCGTCGAGATGATAATATATTGGTTGGGTTAGGATTTATAGTTAGTGTTGTAGCATAGCATAAACGTAAGTAGAAGAATAGACTAAGTAGAGCTATAAGGGCTACAATCGTAGCTGGAATAAATAAACTTTGTTTTGTTATTTCTTGTAGAATTAATCATTTAGGCATAAATCCGGAAAGTGGGGGTAATCCTCCTAGAGAAAGGAGGGTTAATAAAGTGATGATAGATAAGAGGGGGAATTTAGTTGATGATGAGGCAATTGAGTTAATTTTAGTTGAGTTAAAGATTTTAAATAAGAGAAAGGTTGTGAGTGTTATGATAATATATAATATGAGGTTGAGTAGAGTTAGGTTAGGAGCATAATGTAAAATTGTAATTATTCATCCAAGATTTGCGATTGATGAGTAGGCTAGGATTTTTCGTAATTGTGTTTGATTAAGTCCCCCTCATCCTCCAATGATTGTTGAGAGGATTCCGAAGGATAATAATAAATTAGGGTTAAGTGAGGGGTATAATTGAAGTAAAATAGCGAAAGGGGCTAGTTTTTGTCAGGTTGACAGGATAAGTCCTGTAGTAAGATCTAAGCCTTGGAGGACTTCGGGCAATCAGAAGTGGAGTGGTGCAAGACCAATTTTTAGGGCAAGTGCAGTTAATGCTAGTGTGGCAGAGGTTGGGTTAATTATTTCAGTTAAACTTCATTCACCTGAAGTTCAAGCATTTGTGACGCTGGCAAATAATAATAGAGCGGAAGCAGTTGCTTGAGTAATAAAATATTTTGTAGTGGCTTCTACTGCTCGTGGGTGGTGTTGGCGTATTATTAGTGGAATAATAGCTAAAGTATTAATTTCAAGGCCTATTCACACTAGAAGTCAGTGTGATCCAATAAATGTGAGGGTGGTTCCTAGACTTAAACTTGAAATTAGGATGGTTAATACAATAGGGTTCATTAGTAAAGGAAGGATTTTAACCAACATGGTTGGGGTATGGGCCCAAAAGCTTTATTAGCTGACTTTACTAGGGAGTAGTGTAATGGAAACACGAAGGGTTTTGATCTCTTGTATGTAGGTTCGAATCCTATTTTTCTAGAAGGAAGTGGAGAGGTTTTAACTCTCATTATCCACTCTATCAAAGTGGTCCTTTAGTTCAGGCACATTTCCTTAAGTGATTGGGGGTAGGCTTGATGTAGCGAGAGGTAGAGCTATATGTCATAGAATAATTGCTAAGGTGAGGGGTAGGAAGTTTTTTCAGACTAAGTGTATGAGTTGATCATAGCGAAAGCGGGGATAGGATGCTCGAATTCATAGGAAGATGAATGTTAGTAATGTAGCTTTTATTATAAGGCTAAGTGTTGAGATTTGTGGGAGAAGAGGATTATAGGAAGTTCCTATAAATAAGATAACTGATAGGGTATTTATTAGTAGAATATTAGTATATTCGGCTAAGAAGAATAGGGCGAATGGGCCTCCTGCATATTCAATATTAAATCCTGATACTAGTTCTGATTCCCCCTCTGTTAAGTCAAATGGAGCTCGGTTGGTTTCTGCTAAGGTTGAAATATATCATATTAGGGCTAATGGTCAGCCTGGAATTAGAAGTCAGATAGTCTCTTGGGCTAGGTTAAATGTATGAAGGGTAAACCCTCCAGCGAATACAATTATTGATAGGAGGATAAGACCTAAGCTTACTTCATATGAGATGGTTTGTGCTACAGCACGTAATGCTCCTATTAGAGCATATTTTGAGTTGGATGCCCATCCGGACCCTAAAATAGTATAAACAGTAAGGCTTGAGATTGCTAGGATAAATAGTAGACCTAGGTTGAGGTTAATAATTGAGTGAGGGAGAGGGAGGGGTATTCATATGAGTAGGGCTAGTGTTAGAGCCATTGTGGGAGTTATTAAAAATAGAAATGGAGAGGATATTGATGGACGGATAGGTTCTTTAATGAACAATTTTAGGCCATCTGCAATAGGTTGGAGAAGACCATAAGGTCCAACAATGTTTGGACCTTTACGGAATTGTATATAGCCGAGGATTTTTCGTTCAATTAATGTGAGGAAGGCTGTGGCTAAAAGGATTGGGATAATGTAGGCAAGGGGATTAATTAAATAGAGTAGAATGGGTTGGAGCATAGTTGAGGAGAGGATTTGAACCTCTGGATTAAAGGTCTTAGGTCTTTTGCAATTACCAGGCTCTGCCACCTCAACAACCCTTATTTTGGGCACTAGGTGCTTTTTTCTTATCTATTTTAGTTTTATTCAATAGATGAAGATAGGGCGTGCTGGTGGCATTGGCCCTACTTTTCCGGTCCTTTCGTACTAGGAAAAGTGTATTCATAGATAGAAACTGACCTGGATTTCTCCGGTCTGAACTCAGATCACGTAGGACTATTAATCGTTGAACAAACGAACCCTTAATAGCGGTTGCACCATTAGGATGTCCTGATCCAACATCGAGGTCGTAAACCCTCTCTTCGATAGGGACTCTGAGAAAGGATTGCGCTGTTATCCCTAGGGTAACTTGGTTCATTGATCAGGAAATCCTGGATCATTTTTCGGTAAATGTTTTATTAATTAGAATTGTCATTCTAATTTTTAAGTACTTAGTACTCAATCGATGAGGGGGATTTGTTTTTCCCCTTGGTCACCCCAACCAAAAACAGTTAAATTAGAAGTGTTGTATATTTTGTTTATTTCCTGGGAAATGGATGGTTACATAATTAATTTAAGTGTTTGAAGCTCCATAGGGTCTTCTCGTCTAATGTTATTATATTCGCTTCTGCACGAATAGATCAATTTCATTGATTAGAAAATAGAGACAGTTAAACTCTCGTGATGCCTTTCATACAGGTCTTCATTTAAAAGACAAGTGATTACGCTACCTTTGCACGGTCAAAATACCGCGGCCGTTGAACGTTTGTCACAGGGCAGGCGGGACCTCTTATGGTTTGTCAAGAGGCGATGTTTTTGGTAAACAGGCGGAGTTTGTGTTTGCCGAGTTCCTTTATTTTCTTTTAATCTTTCCTGATGACATTCCTGTGTAGGGATAACGGGTAGAGGAATAGGATTTTCTAGTTGATGATTAAATAATATAATGACCTCAGTTTGGGGCCGTTTAATTATCAGTGATTTAATTCTTTCTGACGTACACTTGTGTCGGGAGAGATTTATTCTCTTTATTACTCATTTTAGCATAAGTTCTTTTATATAAATATAAAATAACCCAATAAAATAAAGGGGGTTGTGAATGAATATCTAAATTAGAGGTTTAATTATTAAATTAGAGCTGTGACGCTTACTTAACAGGTGGCTGCTTTTAGGCCTACTGAGATGGTAACCTTAATAATTATGATCATTTCCCACCTTAAAAAGTTGTGTCTTGGTTTAGAAGGGCTGTACCTCTTCTAAATAACTATTAATTCTTATAAATTTCTTTGACGAGTAAGTCTTGTCTAGATGATAAAAAATTAATGCAGAACTAAAGTTCTTTTCTTGGGTAACCAGCTATCACTAAACTCGGTAGGCTTTTCACCGCTACTCGGAAGTCTTCCCACTCTTTTGCCACAGAGACGGGTTAGCTCTATAATGCTGCTTCGGAGTAGCTCGTTTAGTTTCGGGAAGGTAGACTTAAGGTCTTTTTGCCTAATTTTTCTAGCTAAATCATGATGCAAAAGGTACGAGGAATAATCTCTGCTTTTTAGTACTTTAATGATTTATTTCATTTCTTTTTCAGCGTTCCCTTGCGGTACATAAGCTATTGCGCTGGGTTTATTGTTCTGTCACCCATACTGAAAGGTTGAGAATGTTTTGGTTAAAAATTATAATATAAATTAGATTTATAAGGTCTAGTTAAATTAGTATATAGGCTAGCTTTGAGGTTCAAAATGATCCGAATTGCGCGGATATCTTCTCGATGTAAGGGAGGTGCTTTGCTAATTTAGCCACATTTTGATTCCAAGTGCACTTTCCAGTACACTTACCATGTTACGACTTGCCTCCTCTTGTTGGAGAAATGTATTTATGAAAAAGGGTAAATTATTTTGAGGAGAGTGACGGGCGGTGTGTGCTTACCCCAGAGCCAATTTCAGGGGAGTATTCTGATCTCCTCTTACTGCTAAATCCACCTTTAGATGTGTTTTCAGTTTATCATTCGTATATTTTTGGAAAAAAATGTAGCCCATTTCTTCCCACTTCATTTGCTACACCTCGACCTGACGTTTTGGAGTTTTATTCTTTTTGCTTACTTTTAATCCTTCACAGGGTGAGCTGACGACGGCGGTATATAGACGGTAATGGCAAGAAGTGGTGAGGTTGAACGGGGATTATCGGTTATAGAACAGGCTCCTCTAGGTGGGTATGGGATACCGCCAAGTCCTTTGGGTTTTAAGCTAGCGCTTGTAGTACTCTGGCGAACAATATAGTGGAATATTGTCTAAGTTTGTGGTTGGGCATAGTAGGGTATCTAATCCTAGTTTGGGTCCCAACTGTCGTGACATCAAGGTTCCTTAATTCGTAAAGTCACTTTCGTTGTTGTTTATTCCATTTATGAATACGTATAACAGTTTAATAAGGTCTAAACTTTAGTAGTTAAAGGTCATTCTTTAATCACTCTTTACGCCGGGGTGTATTAATGTGAGTTACTCGTATAACCGCGGTGGCTGGCACGAGATTAACCAACTCTTTTAACTTTAACTGAGTCAAGCTTGCGCTTATGAATCAATGTTTATTACTGCTGAAATCCCTTGGGGGAGTGGCTTAGCAAGATGTCTTGGGCTACGTACAGGTGTGCCTGATATCTGCTCCTAGTTATTTAACAGAATAATTAGGGCATTCTCACGGGAGGGCTGAAACTTGCATGTATAATTCTAGTTACAATTAACACTAAGGCTAGGACCAAACCTTACATGCCTGCGGAAAAAATTAATTTTCATCTTAGCATCTTCAGTGCCATGCTTTAAATTAAGCTACACTAGC